GCAATTCAAGATTTCGTTTGTGTTGATGTTGTCGATTTCTGATGTGAATTCGGCGGGTCGTCCCCCTCCCCTTTCTACGATCATAAAGCCCCCGGATCCCTTTATTTGTCTTTTATCCCCCCTGAACAGAATAAGTAAGGCCCCGTCCTTTCTAAAAAAAAAAGGGGGGGGCGAAGCGCCTGTTTGAAGTGGCGAAGGCCTATGCTAAAGTAAGAAAGAAAGTACGTTAAGGTTACGAAGTCACTTAGTCGAACTATAAAGAAAGGGAGGCTAAGGTTACGAAGTAAGGTCGGCTGGTTAAGGAAAGCTCAGGTTATGAAATCGCTTAGCCGTTAATTAATTAAGTAGTAGTGAGGCGTCGGTACGGAGTTGCGTCAGCTGTAGATATAGACTAGGCTAAGGGACGGACTTCATCTCTTCTATTCTCTTCACTTACACCTTACACTTCCGCTGAGTCTAACGAGGCTCAGGTGCGGAGCCTTCCACTGTGGACCGAGACTACACAAAGGTAGAACACCATAGAAACTTCGCTGACTTTATCATAAACCTCGATTTCGCTACGCTCAATAAGAACCCGGAATAGCGGAAATAGGTTCGTGTTCCGCTTCAAAAGTAAGTCGTCTTTGCCCAAGTGTGAACCGCAGACGACTCTCCAGCGGTTCCGTTCCTTCTTACTTTACTTCTGGATCAACCCAACCCGAATGGGAAGAAGAGGATCAGCCAAACAGCAGGCAGCTCCACTTTGTACATTTGCTGAGGCAGACCAATCCGGCATTTTTAAAAAGGGAAGGGAACTTCTCACCGAAGGAGGCGGTAGGAATGAAGGAGGCGGGAAGCTACCGCTTCTGGAATGCAAGCTTATCCTTGACTTTTTTTTAGAGCGTACCGCTATAATAAATAAAGCTTTATGGATGAAGTAATCGGAGTGACAAATGGTTACGGTTGCGGAAACCGGAGAAAAAGTCGGTTACCTTTTGAATCAAAATAGCGACGAGCCGAGTACTACGACTACAGGGGAGGGGGGGAAGCAAAGCTTCGTAGACAGCTTCGCTTCCTCGTCGCTTCTTTCTGGCGACTAGCTTCTCAAGTGGGTGGCTTGGTAAGCAAGCTACCTTCAGCATCGGTAAAATCCCTATCAATAATAGGCCGGAATGGTGGGGAAGGAGGCCCCCCTACTTCAATGGAAAGGGGGGAATCACCGTTTCACAGCCGCTCCTCTACAACTACCTTTCGCCCAACATGATCACGAACGAAGACAGAGAATTGCGTAGATAGAAGGACGAAACGAACCAACCCACTTGTCCTGATCGGAACGATTGAAGAAAGAAAGATAATGGTGGCCCCTTTCGCCCAGGGGGCATCGTCGGAGAACAATGTCGGGGACAGGGTGAGAACCTTCCGTCGGTACGCCCTTTAAGTGTTGGTTCTTCCATATTTAGATATGGCCAGATAGAAGAGATCTATATCTTTCTATCGATAGATAGATATATTGAGAAATGGATATTGATCTGGTTTCAAGATCTATGAACAAGAGATCCCTAAATATCCATTTGAAAAAAGAGATGAATAGATAGGGCGGAGCCAGCTGAAGGAAGGAGCTAAGATTCACCTGCAATCTTTCTAAAGCAACAAGCGAGAAACTTTACTTTGAGAAAGAAGCGCCTTCTATTATAATGTAAAGGCGCCTTAGCCTATCTATAGTAAGGGGCCTTTTCTTGCTCGTTAGCGCCCCCGCAATAATAAAATTAAAGTTTCTCCTTACTCTTTAAAGTAAGCAAGTAAACTTTAATTTGAAAACCTTACTAATAGAAAGGGGAAAGATGCGCTCAAGCATGCGAAGAAAGCTCTTCGAGCTTCCCTTATATTATAGAAAGGTTTGTTTTGTAGAAAGGGACTTCTAAAAATATCGCATAAAATAAATAAAATAAGTAGGGGCTTCAAAGCTTGTTGTAGTTTAGGGGTGCGCAGGTTTGGAACCCTATACAGGGGGCTAGCGCGCAATGGCTTTCTCTGAAAGGGGCTCGCTTCTTCAAGCTACGCTTGCTGCTTTTCATTTTGTTAGGAGTAGGTGCTTGCTGCTCGTCAAAGCCGTAGCTTGCTGTCTACTAAACGAGCCTTCACTGCCCGCCCGGCCCCTATCTTTAATCTTAAGTAAAGTTAAGTAAAATCAATGAAGTGAACAGCCCAACCTCTTTGTTTGAAGCTTTGCCAGGAAGCTTCTACTTGTTGAAGCTTTGCTTCCCCTAATTCCAAAACACAACAATAGACTTGCAACTATAGTATAGGAAAAGCTTATATTTGATAGCGGTCATATGGGGGAAAGGATCCGATCGTAGATAGAGACTTAAACCTGTGTGGGGGTAGGGGCGGATGTAGCCAAGTGGATCAAGGCAGTGGATTGTGAATCCACCACGCGCGGGTTCAATCCCCGTCGTTCGCCCATCAATAAATGGACCATTTGTTACGGAAAAACCTAAAAAGAATTTTTTCTGCAAGTCATCTCGAGGCTTTCAAACGCATCCAAGCAATTGGTATGGTATCCGATTGATAAAAACCATAGATTCGCGTCGCCTACTTGCTGAAAGCACAAATAGAATTGCCGATCATTCATTGTATGAAGTTTTTAAGACCTCACTAATCGGCCTTACACTTTTAAGTTCATAATGAATGAAATGACCCAGATAAAATCTCCCCTCCTTTTTACTAAACCACGGGGAGCCCCGGAGTAGTTTACCGGGCAAATTTAGTTGTCGTGACGATACCTTTCTTATTTCTTAGTGGAAGATCGGAAAAGATTTCTCTTCATCACGAGACCGATCGGATCCGCCGTAGACACCCGGGGGACCCCCACAAGGCAGGCTAAAAGAGTAAGAGGACAACAAGCAAAGAGTTATGCTTTCGTTTCTTTGCTTTGTTGAAATTGAAATAAAGTTCTTTTAAAAGGGTGTAGGTATAATGCACGCAGGCCAAGTCAAGAAAGGGACTTCCTTGCTTTTCTTTCATAGTAGTCTTAATGACTAGTAGTTTGAAGCCTTAAGAAACCGGTTTTTTTTGGCACTCGGTTCCTTCGTCTTAAGTCAAGTTCAGTTTACTTTTTAGATTCGGAACTCTTAGTCGAGCTGATGGCGAGATCTTTTTTTTGTTCGGGGTTCAAGAGAAAAGAGAGGAACCACCACCCAATGGTGCTTTTACGAAAGCACGGTCACCGGTGGCCCTCCACCTTCTCGACACTATCGAACCAGAAATCCACTCTCAATCGTTCTGGAGGAATTTTTTGCGTATCCTGGACTTAAGGGCAAAAAGTGCCCTATCCGCGGGGGGCAGCGCCAGTTGTTTGTTTTCAAGTCAAGCCCCGTATCCCTATCTCTTTTTAGGTTGGCATAACAAAGAAAGAGAGTGCCAAGAAACAACACATACCCCTCACTTTTTGAAGGTTCGGGATCGTCGGGGAGCCCCTATAGACGTAAAGACTTGACTTCACTGAACCGGCACTACTATTTGTCGGCTCCTACCACTCGTCCCTCGTCTGCTCGTCGAGTGCGTCCCTGGCCCTTGCTCGTCTCTAGTAACCGATCGAGTTTCTTCGCCCCTCTCCCGCTTTTTGATTAGGGCGAGTCACTCAAGTCCCTCTTTTACGAAAATCCCGGGGTTTATGCGTTTTTCGGAAACTAAAGTAAGTCGCTCGTCAAGCTAAAAACAGAGGAGTTCCCTCACTACGAAAGGTGCCCCGTGGATGGACGAGTTCCTAAACTAAGTAAAGTTTCTCGCTTGTTGGGTTCCAAACCTCGCACGTATATGGGTCAGTCTCCTATCCTTGCCGCTGTTGACCTCTCTCCTGTCCAGCCACAGAGCAGTTCGCAGAAGGATCTTTCTCAGGACTACCGTCCTGCCTCAGTCTCCTCTCGTCTCCTTTCTTTCATTCAGCGACTGGGTGCGCGCTTCGCCATGAAAGATCTTGGTGATCTTCATTTCTTCTTGGGAATCGAAGCCAAACGTACATCGACTGTTCTAGTCTTGACTCAGACTAAATACACCTTGGATCCGCTTACTCGCACTGCAAGACTCCAAGCCGTGTCCCACACCCCTTGCGTCTGGCTCAAAGCTCTCTGCATACGACGGTGCTCCTCTCTCTGATGCAACAGAATATCGTATGTTGCCGCCCTTCAGTACCTCACTCTCACCAGACCTGACATTTGCTATGCCGTCAATCAAGTTTGTCAGTTCATGCACGCTCTCACCACCGTTCATCCCCGGGCTGTAAAACGCATCTTACGGTATCAGAAGGGTTCTCTTGGCCTTGGCCTAACCATCACTCCGGGACCGTTAACCACCTTCTTTGCATTCTCCGATGCCGACTGGGCTGGCTGCCCCGATAGCAGACGGTCCACTACGGGCTTCTGCGTATTTCTCGGAAAAACCTACTGACTTGGGTTTCCAAAAAGCAACCGACTCTTTCCAGGTCCAGTGCCGAAGCAGAGTACAAGGCACTCGCCCTTACTACCTCTGAACTGTTATGGCTTTCTTACTTGCTACGCGATCTAGCGGTGCCATTTCGCTATAAATTTATCCTGCACTGTGATAAAGCTAGCGCTACACACTCGGCGGCCAATCCTGTGTTCCATGCCCGCTCTAAGCACATAGAAGTTGACTACCACTTCGTTCGCCCTTCCCTGTCTCACTGAGCCGCCTAACCCAAGTAGCCGTCGGCCGTTCTGTTCTATCATTCCATGCATGGAATGTTCCTTCCCCCCTAGTTCACCACCCCGGTGAGGAAGGAGAGTCCCACCTCTTTGAAGTGCTAATTATTCCTTAGCGTTTCACACTAAGTAAGCAAGCTACCTCTCCCTATGGTCGAGCAAGTAAACTACCTTGCAGAATGGAAAGCCTTGGATGGTCTTGAAAAAGCCTTTGAAAGCTCAACACTCGAGTGACATCATTCAGCTCATAGAGATTTCGACAAAAAGATGAGAGTAAGGCAGCTTCTATTTCCTTTTTTTTTTAAGCGGATCCGGGGTGTGATGATGTCAGGAAAGAGCCACGTCACCTAGAAGTCTGTCTACTTGATTTGATGAGTTAGGAATAAAAACCTTAGCTATACGTAAGGGTAGTTTACTTGCTTACTTTAAAGAGTAAGGAAGCAGGGTGCTTCAAGAGGATAGGATGGAATTGACCCCAGTATGCCAATCCAAGTCAGAAGACTTAGTCTCAGAGTCAGTCAAGAGTCCTTTCCATACCGAGTAGGAAGGTCAGATCGATGAGATCGCTCAGTCGCAGTAGAATTGTTTGGAGTTTCCTTGGTGGACAATAGAGAGCCAAATCAGACTCGTGAGGTCGGTGAACTAGGTGGGAAAGCGCAGGTCAGCGCTGTGGAGATAGAAAGGCTGATGGATGGATCCTTCCACTGTCTTTGAACCGAGACTAGGCAATTGAGAAGACCATAGCATAGAAAAGCCTCTCTCTCATCCACTTTGAGCTCAATAAACAGCAGCTGGGCTGGAAGAGCGTCAATCGGTGCGTCTTTCGCTTCCAAAGTCTTCGTCTTTGCCCATTTTGCACTTCTCTTCTGCATACGACTTTCCACTGGTTCCATTCCTGATGACTTCTCCGAATGAAGGAAGAAGTCAGTGGGAAAGGGCCTGAGTAAATCAGTCGTAGGTCAATCCATCCAGGAAGACCCCAGATTTGTATCCTGATTGGTTCTTGCACATGCTTGCTTTCCAACATGAGCTTCTTCTGAGCCCTCAACATGGCAAATGAAGCCAATCTTCTTGGTTGGTACGGACCAGCTCGGGGCTTGCTTTCGTAGGGTCCAAATGGCGTCCGTGTAGTGCATCATTTTCACTCACTCTCTTTTTCGGGCCCCTCTGTGAACATAGGAATTGGATGGATGACTCACTCTCTCTTGAATGAGATGTCAAACAGGTCCTCGGAGCTCCTCTCTTTTGGATGACTGATCAACACCTGGTACTGACGAGCTACCCTATGATGAAAGCACAGACCTATCTCCGGCTGACTCTCCCGGTCACCGAAACACGGATGAGGGCTTTCTTTCAGAACCTCATTCACCCCTTTCTGTAGGTCAGGATCAACAGGATTGGTTGGGTGGCTAGAAGCTGACTGATCAGCTCGAAAGAAGAACGCAACGAGAATGATCAGGAAGGGCTGGACCTCTCTTGGTTGACCGAAGGCCCTACTTCTCTTCCCGAGCTCATGGACTCTGTTCATGGAGGGTAATTAGCGAATCGACTACACGGAACAATCAAGCCCCAATTCCCCTGGATGGAAGGGAAGAATGTGGACAGATGGAACCAAAGAGGAGCTCTCCCTGCTTAGCGCAGGCTACATTTGACCCCTAGATCATGAATAAGGTGTCCCCTACACCGGACCAGAATCTCCATCCCGATTGGGAACCAAAAAAGTGATTATCAATGGCTGGTTGAGCTCAAGCTCCTGCTTCTTGGTCACCACAGGAGCAGAACCAAAGCGAGCAGGACCAGTACCCTTAGTTGTTCTATACCTTGCAGGAGAGGGGTTCAAGTACCCGTTCGGGGATTTAGTTTATTATTACCCCCCCACAAAAATAAAACTCTAACAGCTAGGTTTCGAGAGGGCTATATCTATCTCCGGAACAGGGGAGGAAGGAGTTTTATTCTTTACAGCCCTTTCCAGACCTTATGTAATTTCCTTCGGTTGGGTTAGCTTTTTGGTAGGAAAGGCGGTAGTAGAGTTGCTAGAGGTCCTTCGCGTCACTCTACTGTTAGTTTTCCAGGCAGGGATGCCCATTGTTCCCTGCTCTAACTCCTCTGATTTCCCTTTGCTTTCTTTATTACTTATCGCACGTGCCCAGCCTCAACGTCACTTCCCAAACCCTTTCCCAGATCTATGAAAGGTGAAACGTTGAAGGTCCACAACAGGTAACATAAATGAACAAGTTTCTTTTTTTTTTTCGAGCTGCTGAGGGCCGGAGCTCGTATGGATACATTACTTCATTGTTCTATGGGGCGTTGCACTAAGCACATACTCGGATAGGGTCGCGAAGTGCAAAGCCCCGGTCTTTGACAACCGTCGTAAGGACAACAAAACCTATACTTATGTGTGTTCGACACTATAACTATAGGCGGGACCAGTTGTAGGATGAGCGCCGAGTGGCGTTCTGCTCGATTAGGCGAATGCGAGTGAGGGATAAGCTTTCCCCGTTCGCTAGGAGGGAAACTCAGAAAGAGTTCGGGCAGAAATAGATGGTGAAAGCCCCTTTCTATTATATTAGTAAAGCGCGCTCCTTGCATGACTCCATATCATTCATTATTAAAGATTAAAGCGAAAGCGACAACGTGTCACCCTAACCTTTAAATCGATAAACGGGAATGCGTTACCTAATAATGAGCAATGCTGGTAACGGCAAATGGTTCCTAACCTCATAAAAATCAGAGTACGGCATATCCGACTATCCGGCAACACGCTTGGATAAGTAACGCGATGAACCGTACCTGTATCTCTAGGCGCTATGATGTCTTATTATGTGGATCATGTCTTGCTTGAGGGTTCCAAACCCCGCCCTTCTCTAATAGGGGAAAGTACAGACCGGATATACGAGCGCCATTCTTCAGATGGATCGCTGTTCGATAGTTATTGTAGCCGGGATAAGCAGGCGCGAACTTCCGTATAGCGCCCTAGTTTTTTAGTACAAGTAGCTAAGGAGGTACGACTTGCGCCAAACTTGTGAAAGAATACTTGCTGCGCACCTGCCGAACAAGGCTCCTTTCAAGTCAAACGGAAATTACCAGTTCCGGAGGGACCAACCATTGTACTTCTAGGGGAGGGTCTAACATAGCGGAAGGCCACGGCTTTTGTGAGTGTTCAGCACAATACGGTACGGTATGCCACCAGCATAAATGGGGCGCACAAGAGCCACTGGCACGAGAAAGATTTAATGCCAGCCTGGAAGTGATTCGCTAAGTCGGGTTTTCCAGCGGCCGCCTATTGTAGAATCCTGGCTGCCACTATCATGTGCGTAAAGACTTACTGTATAGGCATACCGGAAACCATTTGGCAAGTCAAGGGACCCTGAAATCCGCTCCTTAGCTATAACGTTCCAGAGTCATGCAGAACAGACACTAACCGTCCTCCAATTACTATTAATTAATTGGACCTTCAAGGAACGAGTAGAGTACAAAAACGAAAGATTCGAGTAACCCTCCGAGCTAGGGATATAAAAAAAGGCCGTAGCAAGGAGACTTTAACAGACCGGTTAAAGTAAAGCCTCCACTTTCATAGAAGAGCGTCAGTAGGACAAAACAGAAATCCCAAAACTTGCTTTCCCGGACAATGTATATTGTGAAATGGTGGCGCTATAACAAATCCAGAGTACCTTAACTTGCGGTTGCCGCACAAAGCTGGTCACCTTAACCAGTCATACCCATTTATGGAGATTCAGGATCTGAAGAGCTCAAATTAAAGCCATGAAACAAGTAGCTACTCCTACTGCAATTGGGAGCTTCTTTTAAGCCAGCCCACAATAGAATAATTCCACCTCCCCTCTACCAGAGAATCCATGAATTCCTGGCACCTGCAGTAGCTGCAGGGATGGGAAAGACAAATAACCGGCCAACTATATATGCCTTAAAGCCTGCCCTCCTCTCATCTTCCTTACTCTAACAAGTAAGCAAGTAAACTACCTTAGAATTAACGAGATCTAGAGTCTTGGATGAATCCTCTTGAAACGGGTCGATCAACCCTAGAAGACTCGATGGCTTAACAGCCCAGTGAATAACCTGATTCAGAGAGATAACCCGGTCTTTAGACACTCGCCCTACTTCTAAGGATAGATAGACAAGGTTGGGGAGTACCAGATGCGGAAGCAGTTCCAATCCCAGCTGCTGAGGTGGCGCGGTGACAGGTGGGAGCAATAACAACAGAAGCTGCGGAAGATCCTGCAGTAGTATATTCGGTTGTTTGCGGTGGAATAGATTCAAGCGTCCGGGCCAGTAGATCCAGAGCAAATAGGTGTTGACTTAGTTTCTTTTGCAGTTGATTCTAATCCCGATGTTGATCCGACGCAACTTACCGGTGATAGTCGCAGCACCAAGAGCTTTCAAGGGAGGCAGACATGTATAGAAGCTGATAGTGGCATACCTTCTGGATCGAGGGTCCCACCCGGTAAACACCATACAGGCAAAATACCAGCGGGGGGGAGGCCCTTCTCACTCAAGCTCAAGCATTTACTTTTCTAGTTAGAGACCAACGTCTTGGGGCTAACGTGGGATCCGCTCAAGGACCTACTTGGTTTAGTAGAATATCTCATGCGTTCCCCGACTGGAGAAGGTCATTTTTGGAGGATAAACTGTGGGTCGGAAGAACGGGTTTAAAAGAAATATATATATTAGCTTGATTTTTATGCAAAAAGGACAAAACGGAATTGGATTTCCACTCATAAGGAAGGAAGGTTAGATACCTTTGACAGGGTTGTATTTTTGGTTGAAATGGGATGGTGTTCAAACTCCCGAAATGCAGTCTAGACAGCGGGCCCTTCCCTTTCCGACTGGACTGACTCGGGGAAGGGTCAATCTCCTCCGGAGCATGCCGCACAGCCACTCATTCGTCCTGACTAAATAGTAGAATCTATCTCTCAGCGATTCTTTTCTCCGCAAATCACCCCTTCCCAACCAGCCCGCCCGATCCATTTTGTAAGATCGGCTAATTCAAAAGGGTTAATCTGGTCCGAAGTTGTCGGAACGAATCGTTTGCTTTATCGAACAAAGCTTTATTAGGGTAGGGTCTTGGTTGGCCCCCTATTTTCAACCATTACAGCTGGCGTCGACCAGCTTTGCGATACGGACGGACACGAAGAAGAACGCAGGCAGCGGAAATGCAAAAGAGAAGAGCAAAGATTCCCGACCCAGAGCATGTTATTGACTCAACCACAAATCTGTTGAATGAAGGTAGCTTGCTTACTCTCAGCCACTAGTTAGAAGGAAATCCCTTGACTTCGCTTATGCCCTTATGGCCCTTATGCAGTACAGAAAGCAAGTGAGGCGGGCTAAGATTCCATTCGAAGTAAGGTGACAGGATTCGATGTTGCACCATCTTCAACTCTTCTCTGGATCCGGAGTTTTTCGAGAAAAGGTCCCATCCTTCAATATCATGATTGGGTCGACCGGGCCAGATCATGAGTGAAATATCATGATCGGGTCGACCAGGCCAGATCATGAGTGAATAGAAAATCGAAAACGTACATAGCAGTTCCAGCCGAAATACTTGGAATAATTCTACCACTTCTACTAGGAGTAGCCTTTTTAGTGCTAGCTGAACGTAAAGTAATGGCTTTTGTGCAACGTCGAAAGGGTCCTGATGTAGTGGGATCGTTCGGATTGTTACAACCTCTAGCAGATGGTTTGAAATTGATTCTAAAAGAACCTATTTCACCAAGTAGTGCTAATTTCTCCCTTTTTAGAATGGCTCCAGTGACTACATTTATGTTAAGTCTGGTTGCTCGGGCCGTTGTACCTTTTGATTATGGTATGGTATTGTCAGATTCGAACATAGGGCTACTTTATTTGTTTGCCATATCTTCGCTAGGTGTTTATGGAATTATTATAGCAGGTTGGTCTAGTAATTAGGGGGCGGCCGTTCGGTCGCCTATGATACTAGGACCAATAGGTCAAAAATGGGTTTGTGCCGCAGGTGTTGAACGATCTACTCTACACAGGTGTGGGCTTACAGGGCTAGGGCTCATAAACCCTTTCTTTCATTCATCAATAGGGCCCCGGTCGGTCACTTTTACGGGCCGGGATCGATAAGTGGAAGTCATAAAAAAGAGATGCTTCTCTTCGCACCTCAGATCAAGAGGAAGGGTAGCTTGTCAAGCTGGCCTATATATATCGTTATATTAAATAATATATATAATATAAAAAAAAAAGATTCGCTGTCTTTTAACCGGCTGTTCTTCTTTGTCAACGCCTACTAAGGACCTATAGTATAGGTTCGCCTACTTGACTTATGAAAGATAATGAGAATGGGTTATTCAAAAAGGAAAAGGCGCTACTTAGCCCTACATTTTTTGAAATAAGCGGCTGAGTTAGCCTACCCTACTAATGTATTGTATAGTAGGGTATACTAGGCGAGCGAGTTAGCGAAGACGCTTAGGCTAATAGATAAGAGAGCGTCGGTGCGTAGCCTTCATTCTACTACGCTACGAAAAGGTTACGAAGTCACTTAGCTCGACGTTAGGAGAGTCAAGGGGGGAACGCCTACATAGAAGAACCGCAGTTCGCTGACTTTCTAAGGTCTAACCTTTCGCCCCCCTACTGAAAAGGGGCAAAGCCGCTTCGCACCACTGATAGACTACTTAAGATTCAATTCAAAAGGCCCTGCTTAGTTTCGCAAGCCTTTGTCATTGTCAGTCAACTAAGTGGGGCCTGAGGCCCCCTGCGAATCCGTAAATCTGAGGAGCATGCCGCAACAAAAGAATGGTCCCCTATGTATTTCATTCTTTCCGGAAGGGAAAAAAAGAAGTACCCCCATCATGGTGAACCTCTCCTTGTGATCGGGATGAGGTAGATGCCTCCCAGCCGGGGGGGCGGATCGAATCGAAGTTTCCTTAGGCAGCCACCGACCTACAGTTATCCTTAAACTTCCGTGCTTGGTGGAGAAGAAGCGAACAAAGGTACGCTCGCTTGCTGTCTTGTTCTCTGCCGCGAACTGGGATCGCTCGCCAGCTAGGTCAGATTGGAGCAACTTTTTTTTTGAGAACATATTACCCATATTCGGGGACAAGGGGCGGAACGACCTCTCGATCTACTTACTGCAGCCCAGGAATAAAAACGTCGTCTAGGCGTTCCCTGTTGCTCCGATCTCCCCTACGCCTAGGACGTTGTCTGGGCCAAGAGCCATAGTTAGTTGCTGTTTCCATTTGGTCGTTTTTCTTGTTGTTGATACCGGCAAGACCCAGCCAGACGATGTCTGCTGGTTGGTAGTGAGAAGACTCTTAGTACCTGCATACCCAAAAGGGGCGCTGATTAAAAAACAATCATTTGATTTAGTTTCTTGCTCCCCCTTAGCAGCGGGAAAGGAGTCTATCTATCTGCCTAGCTTTGGTAGATTTCCTCCAACGCAATCCACAGAAATTCCACGAATCCCTTGGTGGATAAGTCCGACGACTCAGCAGCAGTGCGGAATTGAGTTTCTCGTCTGGTGGATCTGATCTATAGTTAGGGGGCAATACATACCAAAAGGTTCGAAGAAGGAACGCGCATAAGAGTATATAACCAACCCACCCCTCTCTATAACCTATTCACATTAGTGAAGCGGCTGGATGCATAAGGGAAGTCAACCTACGAGCACGGAAGAGCGTAGTATTGCTGCCCCTCTCTAAGTAAAGGTAAAGTCTCTCCTTCAGCTAGAATGTAAGGAAATTGAAAAAAGCGCGGAAAGGGTCAAACGCGGTTGCTGGCATCGAAGAGAGCCGTCATCGACGATAAAGCGGGAGTTCGGACTTGGCGAACGAGCTCTTGCCGCGCGGGAGAGGAAAGCGGGGCAGGCAAAATAACCATTCCGGTGGTTGATAGTGGAGCAAAGGCTGGATAAAACATGGATAGGCATGTCTTATCATCCAAAAAGATGTAGAAACAGGAAGGGCGGGTCGATCCCACATCTCATAGAGAGGAGGAATACCAGGGATGATAAAGGATAACTAACTCTACAGCTCACAGGAATGGGAAAAGTCATTACACATTACTCCAGTTTTTTCATAGCTTTATTTAAGACAGAATAGGGAGTAAGGCTGAAATGGCTATAGGCTTCAATTTTTTATTTTAAACGTATGTTGATTGAACTAGATGCTGGGTGAGGGCTTAAAGACCCTATTCACATAGCGTTTCTGGACACATATTTTTCCTCGGGGCGGGCAGATTTTCCTATAAATAAATAGGGGATCCGGGCCTTTTTGGGGGGAAAAGGGGCTTTTCATCGGGTCATCCTTTTTCGTCGAATGTCCCGGGCCCGATTTAGAGAAAGAACTTTTCCTTTGCTGCAGGGCCGGGGAGAAACATTCAAGCGCAGAGATGGAGATGGCTCCGCTTCGATAGAGGATGAAGGAGAATCCGTAGGCAACTGGTCGTAAAAAGTCATACATTCATCAAGCGAAGGCGCAGATGGAAGACCGTGTAGCTAGAGGACGCCGGTTACCGAAAATATCCTTCTTGCTGTTAGGAAGTAGCTTAATTTCCTTAACTAACTGGGAGTGGAATAAGGAATAGCAGCTTAGCTTCTTTTATTGTATGTACGACTATCGAATAAGAGCTTCCTTCTTGGCTGTTTGATGTAGCTAACTGAATCTGTATGCTAGGCCAAGAGCGGAGGATCTAATATATCTTTCTTTCCTTTAGTACTGCCCTTTAACTTCCTTAAGTAACTTTCAGTTCTCTAAGGGTAGTGAAGCGATGTGACTCAACCGATAGGTTGAGGGACTCGCGTAACGTCTAATAGTTGCCTCTCTTTCAGAGCCTTCCTCTTACTGGAAGTTTATAGAAGAGAAGGAAAGAAAAGAATGTATGAGGTTGCCGTTCTTCTTTTGAAGGTTATAGCAGACGAAGACGATCAGATGCAGACGATCTTTCTTTCGTCTTCTCGTCTTTGTCTTAATCTCCCATCTAGCACTAGAACTGGGCGCATCTGACGAGCAAGGAGGAAACATCAGCAGCTGACCTAGTTCTGTGACACTAGGCAAGCAAGTAAATTCAACCTTCGAACGGTCTTCTTTATATTTATAAGAGAAGGGATGCTTCAGCCATCAAACATAGTATGCCTGACCTGGTTGAAGATTGGGTGAAGGTTCCGTGCCAAAGGAATGAATCTTCGGAAAGAAGGCATAAAGGAGTGGATGTGTAGAGGTCTTTCTTTTCTTTGCCCGTTAGAAGCCCCTTTAAGGCCTGTTACTCTGATTGAGACTGTAATGTAAAAGGTGGGAAACTACAGATTTTGATACTGGAGAGTGGCCAGCAAATAGAATAAATGAGAGCTGCTCCTAGGGTGCTTCTACTTCTTCTAGATTAGTGACTTATTTTGACCTTTTCGACAAGTTCGGGGACCAGTAGCAGCTTCGCTTTGCAACTTCTTATATGCAGAAAAGAGGTTGTCCAAGAATAGGTTGTTCTATTATCGGTTGTTCGATCCTTTGTACTCTCTCCTATATAGTCAGTCAGTGGGGAATCGTGGACAATGCCAACAAATAAAGGGCTAAGGGCGAAAGCCCGATCCAGCAATATCGCGTGAATAAGAGGCAATTTAATTGAGAGTTGCTCTTCCCCTCCTCAGTACTGGCAATTGATTCTTTGTACGAACTGGTCATCCTTTAATTTGCCTTATCCTCGGAGGGAACAAATGTTTGGTCTTAAGCATCCAAGTCAGTGTCATAAAAGAGTGGACATATAAGCAAGTAAACCCGGCCTAGGACTAAACTACCGATACAGAATAGGGGGCTTCAAGCAGCCGTACTTATATATAGATATAATATATGGAGAGATCACCCTTATTGTGATCAGTTCCCGAAGTGAGTCAATGAGCAGGAATTCCTTTTAGTGGATCCCTTCCCAAAGTCAGTACAATGCCCCTCTTATCCCTCTCCTGTCTGTGAAGAATCAAAACCTTCCCTGGAGACTGGTCCCATCTAAGGCATCTTACTTATAGTAAGTAGAAGGGGACATCTTTTTGCACAATAGATTATATTACCAAATCCGTTGGTTTACCCTACTTGGGATAAAAACCTGCGCACTATCTGCTATATAGGCATTCATTGGTGGATCTCCTCTGTATTCCCTACCCTCAGGGGAAGTCAGGACAAGGCCTTTTTTTTCCTTCTATCGTTATCGTGCTGGACTTCGAACAATTCAATTCGTTCGAGAGGCTTCCGTGCCTATCTATCAATTATTAAGTGCTTTCCTAGCCCCCCGGTTATCCCGATCGGGTTGATAAAAGGTTTCTTCTTAATTTAAGAAGGTAGCGTTAGCTAAGTTAAATTTATTGCTTATTCTCTTTTCGTAGACGCGGAATGATAATTGAGAATCATTTAACGAAACGCCGAGAATCTCGTATGTAATTAAGTTAGAAAGTTCAGGAGAGTGAGAGAAAGTACGCCCAAAACTCCCATGCCTTTCTGGAACAACCAGATTTCCGACAAGTCTTTCTGTTATAGCAAGAAGCGGAACTACAAGTGAATCTTATCCGAAATGGATCCTATCAAATATTTCACATTTTCTATGATCATCTTTATTTTAGGTATTTGGGGAATCCTCCTTAATAGACGAAATATTCTTATTATGTTAATGTCAATTGAATTAATGTTATTAGCTGTGAATTTGAACTTTTTGGTATTTTCCGTTTCTTTGGATGATATGATGGGTCAATTATTTGCTTTATTGGTTCTAACGGTGGCAGCTGCGGAATCCGCTATTGGGTTAGCCATTTTCGTTATTACTTTCCGAGTCCGCGGGACTATTGCTGTAGAATTTATTAATAGCATTCAAGGTTAAACATGACTCCTAGAGAATTACAAAGAAATTCTCTTCTCCTTTCGTTCTCTTCTTTCTTTTTTTGGTTGGCAGGGTCAGGGCCTTTCTCGCTGGGCGAGCGCATCCGATTCAAAAGTCCTTCCCGTTCAGTTTCTGCAAGGATAGAGATAAGCTTTCATAATGAGATTTACTTCCAAGAATATGCATGCCAGAAAGATGCTATTTGCTGCTATTCCATCTATTTGTGCATTAAGTTCGAAGAATATTTCAATCTATAATGAAGAAATGATAGTAGCTCTTTGTTTTATAGGCTTTATCATATTGAGTCGTAAGAGTTTAGGTAATACTTTCAAAATGACTCTCGACGGTAGAATCCAGGCTATTCAGGAAGAATCGCAGCAATTCCCCAACCCTAACGAAGTAGTACCTCCGGAATCCAATGAACAACAACGATTACTTAGGATCAGTTTGCGAATTTGTGGCACCGTAGTAGAATCATTACCAATTGCACGCTGTGCGCCTAAGTGCGAAAAGACAGTGCAAGCTTTGTTATGCCGAAACCTAAATGTTAAGCCAGCAACACTTACAAATGCCATTTCTTCCCGTCGCATCCGTCTTCAGGACGATCTAGTCACAGGGTTTCACTTCTCAGTGAGCGAAAGATTTGTCCCTGGGTGTACGTTGAAAGCTTCTATAGTAGAACTTATTCGAGAGGGCTTGGTGGTCTTAAGAATGGTTCTGGTGGGGGGTTCCCTTAGGAATAAAGAAGACAAATAGAATCAAATTCATGTTCATGCTAACAGAAGAGCGGATCCAATACCAAAAAAACGACTTCCTTCTCAGGAAGTGCATAAAGTACTTGAGGAATCTTTTGATATCATGCCCCTTTTCTATCATTGGAAGACCTTTATCGCCCTTGGCGTCACTCTATTGTTCAAAAATGGCTCGTCTCGCCGTGGCCTTCTCTGCGGGTTCGGTCAATGTGAGGAGGAACCCCCAAAAAAGGCAACGAGACCGTAGGAAGAGAGCAGTTGCTGGGGGAGGTAATAGATACGTGTTCTTTGGCGCCTTTGCTTTCCAGCTTATTAATGATGTTAAAGCTATTAGCGTGGAATGTGAGAGTGAGTCCCTTGTTAATGACTTAAAAAGAATTCATGCCTTTGATGTTTTGGTTCTTTCTGAACCTAGAATTAGTGTATCCAAAGCTTTGGACGTTGTCAAGACTTTGGGCTTTTCTGGTAGCTTCATAGTTGATGCAGTGGGTTTTTCTGGGGGTTTTTGGATTCCCTGGAACCCAGATGTGGTTGATTTATGCATTGTTGATCACACCAATCAATCGATTTCTGCTTTGGTCTCAAGCACCTCCCATAGGAAGTCGATCGTTACTGCCATCTGTGCAAGTCCTGCTTATTATGCTGTGAGGGAAGATCTTTGGCATCACCTTGATGATTTTCATGCTCATTGTGAGTATCCTTGGATGTTGGCAGGTTATGAAATAAATTAGGTAGTGTCTGATAGTGATAAAACGGGAGGCAGAGCTGTTCTTGGTGGAGACTCCGTAAGGGGTGAAAATGCCAGGAGAGCGTCTCTAAAAGGGTATCCCTCTGGAATTTCAATTGGAGAAAGGGGGCTTTGGGGCATTCTCTCCACCAACAGGAACCCTATCATCAACCAATAGGCGCAAGAAAAGCCGAGGAGCGAAGCAGCAACTGGAAAGCGGATTCCTATTATTATGGAATAACTTTTGATTCCTATCCTGGATTTGGAATCATCGTAAGGAGACGGATGGGGGCTATGTTGGGACGAGATTGAACGTATCAATATACATTTCCTTTCCGTCAACTAAAGTATGTTCCTTTCCCCCGTAAAAATGAAATGGCAATAACGGCAAGACCCCTTAAAGGCAATAACTCGTTTCGTCGATCAATAAATTCAACAAACACTGGGGTGCAGCGCAGGGCTTCCACTCAAAGAGGAAGCCCCAGCGGAACGGTCAACTAAGAGTGAACAATTAGAATTGACTAAAGAAGATAGAGGTAGCTTGCTTACTTAGTGCTTGCGCTAAGGATCGAAGAGCTTAGTGTGAAACGCTAAGGAAGAAAGAAATTTTGTATCACTTCTTTTCTATACTGATTGAAATTTCGTTGCTGTGTCAGAAGAGAAGAAGGATAGCTATACTGATTCGGTATACTCTAAAGACACCCTCGGTACCACTATTGAAGATCCCACTTAAATTCAATCTCAGTGAATTTCCATTTACTGATCCTATCTTTCGCAGAATCGACCCCCCGCTTTTTCTGTACATGAATATGTGGAGCTCAGCATGTCTGGAAGCACGGGAGAACGTTCTTTTGCTGATATTATTACCTGTATTCGATACGGGGTCATTCATAACAAACCTATACCTTCCCTATTTACTTTACTCGACGAATTAAGGGGTTTGTTTATTCGTCAGCACGGGTTTAGCTTCCTCTTCCTCTTGGATTGCGTCAACCGCTCAAGTGAAGCCAAAAGGGGAGGATTTCCGAAAGGCTCCGATCCAGTGAAAATCCGTTTAAGCTAAAAGCACCGGTTTTCTCCCGGCCAGTCAACAGCCAGTCCACAAGAGAACCCCGAAACGGTAGAAAACCCCCCTTCTACCTTTCTTTCTTTTAGAACCTTTCTCGCCTGCCGTTAAATGAAAGTTTATTTGAGTTCCCAATGGCTGGTGAAAGTTAAATAGGAGACCTCAAGTTGCCATACTTAACTAGAACCGAAGGAAGATCTCTCACACCGGCAATGGAAACTAGATGTCAACGAGCGGCACATAATTGAAATTGGACAACCTCACCCCCCAGTGAATGTAGTCGGATGGACAGATCGACTGTCGCATGATCGAGTGTGAGCGCATGATCGACTGTTAAGGTAGGACCTTCAACAAAGAGAGTTGATCAACAAATTCAGACTATTTTCTGTCAATTCGGCTGTCCTCTCATTTCTATTATAAAATAAAATGTCTTGAATCATTCGATATAAGGGCTTCACTTCGAAGAGGCATAGGAGCAATATCCCGAAACTGAAGATGGGACTGAAAGCTGCCATACGAGATTAGAGAATAGAAAGTAAGGAACTGTCTGAAAGTTTGTACCTTCAAAGCCAACTTCGTCTCTGAACTCAAGCCTTCCCTTTGACCCGTGTATCCTATCTGTAACCGAACCCGCGGGAAAGCCTACTGAAGAAGGAAAAGCAACCATATCTCCTTGGCAAACAAGACGGAACCGAAGCTATGTGCATAGTCTTACCCCTGCCCAATCTACTCAAAGGATTAGAGATCATGAACGAGAAAATATCAATGAAAGCCCGGAACTTACCCACGGGCTGACCTACGATCACCTATTCTTTTTTGAGTTTTTTCATGCAATGGGACTTTCGAGCAGAGACCATTGACTGGAGCAGATGAGAAAGCAGAAGAATCCAAGCCGATTTACACCAGGGGGTAAGGGGCAGGAAGGAGGCTGGAACCCTCTTCCATTTCTCGCTCATCCGCTCGCAGCTAAAAAGCTATCCTTTGCTTTGATCCATTACCGGTTCCGCAGGCTCAAGCTTACTTCATTTTCCATCTCTCTATTTTTCTTTCTATTCTCTCGCCCAGCTAACCAGCAAGCTCTAACCCGCCCATCTATCTTTTGATTAACCATCCTCTCCTCTACTTATTCTCCCTTAATCTTCTTCCGAACTCTCTTTCTCTTTCCAGAGATGGAGGATCTGAGAAACCAATGAGGGAACGGGAGGAAGAACAACACGGGTTTCACTGACTCACGCCCCCGATGAATGAAGGGAGTCATATTCCTTTCTATCTGGTACTTATATGCATAGCTTTCTCAGTAACTGCCCGGCAATCCGTATTTAGGGATTGGATGGAAGTGGCATCTCCCTTTCGACCGCGGTGGGGGGTTGTGATTGGCTGGAACTTGAACAGAGCTTGGGCCATGAGGACCATATGGAGGGCGTGGGCCAAGAAAACCCTGTGGGCCACGAGGAGCATGAGGCCCATAAGGCACATTAGGCACATGCAGCTGAACATGTTGGTTATGAGGCCTCTGTGCCCCATGAAGCACATTACCCTGAATTGGTGACTCACTGCTTGGTGGAGGAGCATCATCACATTGTTCACCTTCATCCTCATCAGCATTGGCATTCACTTTTTTCCCCTTGTTTTTCTTCTTATTACCCCCGTTGCCACCACCACCGCCAGCTTTAGCCGGTGCACCGCCACCTTCATTGGGTTTGACCATATTACCACCGTCCACCTTCTTACTAGTGCTACCACCTTCGTTATTGTTCTTCTTAGCAGAGTCCTGAACTTGAACAACTTCAACTTTAACCGTCTCTTTCTCATTATCACCACCAGCAGCACCGCCACCGTGGTTGCTTTCCTCGGAGCTTTCAGCCTCGCTTTGCTGCTTCTCTTTGCCTTTGTTTTTCTTTTTGTCTTTTGAATTGTTATTGTTATTAGCTTTCTGATCAGGCCACAGCTCTGCATGCTTCCCTGTCTTGGTTAATTTCTTGATCAAAATCTCTGGCTCCACATTCCCATGTACTGTCACTTTTTGCAGCCTTCACAGTGGATAGAGACCTTCAAAACCTATGTCTGTAAAACAGAGAAGAAGATGTTATAAACATGTGAAAGTTGTAATCTTTTGTGATTGGTGTTCATAAAAACCATGTTTTAAAGTTTTAATTACCTTGTATTTGAGAAGAGGTTCAGAACTCTCTTCAATTTCTTTTGGTTCTGGTTTGGCTTCAGGCTTAGCCTCAGTTGTTGCCATTGACAGAAGTAGAGAGCGAGCCTTGTTTTTTGAGAGAAAAAGGAAAAGGAGAGAGTTGGCAAATGATTGTCAACCACTGCTCTTCCTCATCCCTAATTGGAAATTCCTTCACGAAGTGCTTGGTGTCCAATATTGCTTAAGTAGCCAACTCCACCAACTCTGATTCTGGGTATCCTAGCAGCACATGCTCATACAGATAAAGCGCATCATTGCTAACATCAACTCCAGGAACTAGAGCTGCTGATGAAAGGGACTGAGGAACTATCTCTTTCTCAGGTTCAGAGACCTTAACCCCATCTGCAAGATCATGAACCGTGTACTCCAAAATCCGAGTGGTTGGGTTCACTGCGCGGCAGACAATGTGATTCCCAACAATCACATTGTTCAGTGATTTCTATACATAATCCAACAGACCTGTATCTCCAATATGTAACCGAGCTGCATCTCGCACATCTTGCCGGGTCATCCCACCATGACTGAAGTCTCTCTCTTTCTTTTCTTGCAATGCGTTCACAATCACTTCCGCTGCAAACTCTAGTCTTCTTTTAGGCCATCTGCTATCCATGTGAGTAATAACAGTAGTGAACTTCCTATAACTCACAGACTTTTCCTTCATCGGGTGCTTGATCTGGAGGGCTGCTCTGGTTGCAGGTTTTGCAGTGGATGATGAAAATGCAGCAGTAGCCATCAATGATTTCTTCTGTGCAGGAATACTAGACTTGACAGTCAGCATAAACCTAAGAAGATCCTTGATTGTGATCAACTGTGTTTCACTCAAATTTCTGTAATGACGAACTATTTGCTTCAGTTCTTCACACTGGTCCGTATCACTAAAATCCTGGATGATCCTTTCAAGTTGTAATGAGCTAAGAATCTCAAGTGCTCTTTCATAATTGTGTTAAAGCTTCCTTGGCAGAACCTCCCCATCTACCAAACCAAGGGTGTCCGTAAGCAACGCCATGGAGAAGACGAAGGTCCATAGACCGCTTCTTTGATAGATTCTCAACAGTGATTTTCCTGCAAAAGAGAAGAATGCATCAAAACCAGTTCATTGGTTTTTCATAATACAATTGTGAAATCAAGAAATCTATATTTTTCCTAGTACCTGGTTCGAAGATTTGTGCAAATTCTGTCCCAAAGATCCATAATCTGTCTCCCATAGAGATACTTAGAACCCCCTTAAAGTCCATTGATGCAGACCAAGTGAGCAAACCCATTACAGTGAATCAACCCGTGTAACAGATGGGTCGGAAGATCAAAGATACTGTCATTCAGAGGCTTATGCCACTCATCATCCATTGGTATTATCATATGGTACTTTCGCTTCGACAAAAAATGATTACTCCAACCTAAACAAAAATAACATATCATATCCCAATCAGAGGAGAAGCTGAGTAGCTGAAGATGCCAGAATGGAGAAGCTGGAATGACTGCTTAAGCAACAAATTTCTTGCTTAAGCAAGCCAACTAATTGAGCTCAATTGGAGTTGCATTAGTCGTAATTATCCATAGGGTCTGGCATTGGTTTTATATGAACAGGAAATTGAGCTCATTCAACATGGATAGAATGAAAGAATTAGGAATCATTTCTAGGGTTGAAAATTTTCTGACATTACACAATAACAAAGAAGAAATTAAAGGCGGATTCCGGAACCTCATACAAAAAATTACAGAAACCCAATTGAGAAGTTCGAGTTCTGACCTGTGCATCGGCAGTGATCACAGAAGGGTCGATCAGAGGACTTGACATCTTCTTCAATGGTGTAAAGAGGGACGACGAGGCTTGTGTTGTCGTGGACAAGAAGAGTGCACCAAATGGGCATGCCCCGGACACTGTAGTCTTCAAGCTCAGCACATTCTTGAAGAAACACCCGAATGTTATCACGAAATGGACCATGAGGACGACTGATCGAGCTACCCGAATCGCAGAACGAATTAAACCCTAAAATCTTTTGCCTTCGCTTCCTCTTTTTGCAAGCTTCAAGGATTGGGATTGACATGCTTTTCTCTCTCTCTCTCCTCCAAGACTTGGATTTCTTGAAGTTTGTTGCAGAGGCGGTTGTCTGTTATAGGCTCTGCCTTTGAGTACAATTTCCCGCTCGAATTGGTGTACGACAATGACCCTGATGGGAGAGATAATTACTAGCTTACCATATAGTGAGGAAGATTTTGTGTATGGGCATTTTAGACATTTGTCAATTGGTTCTTTTTCCTTGGGCAGTTGGACTTATCGTCATTTGGTTGACAATGACATTCTGTTTCTCTCAGTCTCATATGCCAACTTGAGTATAAACTGTCGTTAAAGGCTAGCTAGATTACACAATCCAGTTCTAGGTCGGACTAACCATGTTAGCCGTCCGCCCACCACCACCACCGCCGGCTTCTTATTAAAAAAGTAGAGTAGAAAAAATCATAAGAGAAGCAAGGTCCACAGAAGGTTGGGAAGTAGTACGCCCGGTTCACCAGGTTCTACCACTGCGAGGCCCAATCATACTCAAAAGAAGAGTTTGATCCTGGCTCAGAAGGAACGCTAGCTATATGCTTAACACATGCAAGTCAAACGTTGTTTTCGGGGAGCTGGGCAGAAGGAAAGTGGTTTAGATAGCTGTTTTGGCAGAGCAGAGGACTGAAAATCCTTGTCAGTGGTTCGAATCCACTTCTAAACGGGCGAAGAAAACATACTTTAGGAAAGTGGTTCAGGTAGCTCAGCTGGTGACCGGTAGTATACTTTGATCGTGGGCTATAGCTATCCCTTAAACTACCACGTTAGCCACCTCCGGACCGTTTTTAAGGTATTAAGGAAGAATCGCCTCTATGTAAAGAAAGAGAAATGCTCCTTTGGACAGACGGAGATCCTATTCCTAGGGTATTGGATGGGCATCAGAGCCCTCGAGGAGTGGCAAGCACCTACCAAGGTGAGTGAGCGAAGATCTTTTTTAGGGCTCGTGAACTATTACCGAAGATTCATCGTAAGTTAGGGCTGCTCAACTCAAAAATCTCCTAAAGAAGGACGTACGGACCGATCATGGCACTACACTGATCGGAAGAGTGTCAAAGAGCTTTTGAGGACCTAAAGCGGGCATTGATTGATGACCCCGTATTGCAGTTGCCCGATCACACTAAGCCATTTGAAGTACACACGGATGCGTCAGACTATGCCACAGGCGGTGTGCTAGTATAATAAGGTAACCCAGTAGCATATGAGAGCCGAAAGCTCAATGAGACCGAAAGGCGTGGTCCAAGAGAAGGAGATGACAGCAATAGTGCACTACTTGAGAACGTGGAGGCGGGTCACGATTTGTGGTCAAGACGGATAATGTGGCGACGGGTGACTTCCTGACCCAGAAAAAACTCACGCCAAAACAGGGACGATGGCAAGCAAGACAAACTTGCCAAGTTTGATTGATATGGTGCTAGAGTATAAGCTTGGACGGACCAACCAGGTCGCGCGCGGATGCCTTAAGTAGGAAGACAGAGCTGGCGGCATTTAAGTGTGGGGCAGTGGCAGCCACCAGCAGGGTCACGAGTACCCTACCGCATCGTATTCGAGATGGGCAAGGACCCGCGAGAAGCCCTTTGCACCAAGCTAAGGAATGCAAAACTCGGCTTGGATCAAGGATGGGCTCTTGGTCACAAAAGGGAATCTACTCTTTTTTCTTCCAAAACCTTTCTTTTTTCGGTATGCCGCTCCGCGAGCAAGGGGTGCCGCGCACGAGCGGAGCGAAAACAAAGCAGGAGAAATCCTTTGATTGCGTATTGAATATAGATCCATGTCTTTCTTGTTCCACTAGCTAGGACCAAATTATCACATGTCCGTTTCATTATTACAACCTTATTTTTTGATGTCAAAGACCAGAAGCTACGCGCAAATTCTCATTGGATCTCGGTTGTTCTTAACAGCGATGGCTATTCATTTAAGTCTTCGGGTAGCACCACTAGATCTTCAACAAGGTGGAAATTCTCGTATTCCGTATGTACATGTTCCTGCGGCTCGGATGAGTATTCTTGTTTATATCGCTACGGCTATAAACACTTTCTTTTTCCTATTAACAAAACATCCCCTTTTTCTTCGCTCTTCCGGAACCGGTACAGAAATTGGTGCTTTTTTTACGTTGTTTACCTTAGTTACTGGGGGGTTTCGGGGAAGACCTATGTGGGGCACCTTTTGGGTGTGGGATGCTCGTTTAACCTCTGTATTCATCTCGTTCCTTATTTACCTGGGTGCACTGCGTTTTCAAAAGCTTCCTGTCGAACCGGCTTCTATTTCAATCCGTGCTGGACCGATCGATATACCAATAATCAAGTCTTCAGTCAACTGGTGGAATACATCGCATCAACCTGGGAGCATTAGCCGATCTGGTACATCAATACATGTTCCTATGCCCATTCCAATCTTGTCTAACTTTGCTAACTCCCCCTTCTCAACCCGTATCTTGTTTGTTCTGGAAACACGTCTTCCTATTCCATCTTTTCCCGAATCTCCTTTAACGGAAGAAATAGAAGCTCGAGAAGGAATACCTAAACCTAGTTCACTCGCCGAGTCTTTGTGCATCCATGGCTGAATGGTTAAAGCGCCCAACCTAATAAAGGGGCGCAAATTCGTAGGTTCGATTCCTGCTGGATGCACTTGGAACGTTCAGTTCAACCGCTGCTCACGGAATTAAAACATATAGCTCACTCTTATAGCTTATGGGGCACTTCACTCGCTCAACACTCGTTCAAAACATCCACTCGTTCTTCAGGAAAGAAAAGGGATAGATGACTAAAAATCCCGCTTAGAGATCGCAACAATAGTCAGAGTAGGAATTCCCATCCATCATCTCCTTCGTTTTACCTTAAAATTACGGTTGATCCGTCGGATTGAAACCCCCATTAGATTCGGCAACTAAGGACGAGATTACCATAGGCTTTTATGTCCCGAATGTTCCCCTTTAATAAGGTCGCCTTGACCGGGCTCTTCATCGTATAACCTTTACCCGAAAAACTGGAGCACAGCTATACTTTCATCGCTTTCACTAAAACCAGAGTCATAGGGGCACTTTTTGTTTTGCCTTCCTTAAGTCCAGGAAGGACTCCCTATGTTTTTTCGTGGAGCGCAGAATTTGCCTTAATCGGCGAGAGTATATACAATCTATGTCACTGGCAAGAGCATGATTGAGGGCTTTATACTGTAGTCTGTAACTCTTCAATTGGTTATTGGCTCTATCCCCAGCCCCTTCATATTCCGCATCCTGCTGCTTCTTTGCTTGCTTTTCTCGATCAAGCATTCCTGTGCTTAGCAAAGAGGTAGTAGCATTTGGGGTGACAATAATGAAATTTTCCGGGTAAGCCCGGTGGTTCAAGTTGAGCCTAGCCAACAACCAACATCAGCTTCTAGGGATAGTAGGAGCTCCAGTAGCTCCAACCATTCTAGTGAACCGGTCGAGACCAGCAGCTATGAATACCCTGTGCCGGTTGTGCGAAGGCAGCAGATCGGGATCGAAAAATAGCCTACTTTCCTACCCTTGTTGGGATGAGACCTTTGCTATGCCTCCAAGTAAGCATAGGATGAATGCCCCTGGGCTTAGGAGCTCGTAGCACTCTTCTTTTCTCTTTTAACGACTAAGCCAGAAAGAGAAAAAAAAAAGGAAGATCCGATTTTCGATGAAATGCGGGAAAGGACTAAGAAAAGCCAGGCGAGAAAGACAGGGCGAAAGGGAGATTGATTTAGAAAGGATCCCACGGAGCCTTTAATAAGGAAGGGCTGAGTCTGATTCTTTTGAGACGAATGAATGCCGAAGCAGCTATTTCAGTTGTTGATGGCAGGGTGCATGCAATTTCGGAAGAACCCCAGCTGCTAAGATCCCAAGTCCCAAACAAGATGTTGGAGCAAGGGCAGCTACTAGAAGCTAGCTCTCATACCTGGCTCAAGCCGGACCCTTACTTTAATGAATAATTAGCCATTGCCGGGTAGAGGCAAGAAGTTGTGAAAGAAGCTCTTGTTCACGCCTCCACTACTATAGAAGGAGTTGTGCTCTCTTTAACAAAAACGAGTGCTCACTAATTGCTAATGCTATGCCTAAAAGTAAGATAATTTTCCCGAAGAGAGGGAAGTCACTCTTGCTAAAAGCTCTTGTGACTATGCTTTCCTTGGTATGGCTCGTGGTCCAAGAATTGCTCTTCTTTCATCAGCCGAGAGTTCAATAGATTCGGATTCAACTTAGGGAATCACCCTTGTTAGCATCGATTTACTTTCTTTATGAGCAGTTAGCAGGTTTAGCGTAGCCCTTTAGGCTACTTTCATCGAGATTAGGTTGTCTTCAGTGTAGCCATAGAAAGGATAAGATCTAAAAGAATCTGATTCGAGGACCCTAGCAGCTAATTCATCCGCATCTGGCTTGACCGCTGGAATTTCCTTGGCTGCTATTGTATATTAATTTAAGTAGCTCCCCTTAAATTAAAGAAGATTTCGAAGAGAAGAGGAGTTGAAAGAATATCCCAGCTAGAATAGGAAGAGGATAGAGGAGATACTAGGGAATCGGCTGTTGAATAAACTCTCCTTCAAGCTCTTGTGTCGATTCGGAACTCTGGGGCAGCTGGAAAAGAAGCGATTCTTTAATCAGCAAAGTGCCAAGTCAGTAGCTTTTCCATCTGAGATGGGCGTGATAGTGATAGGGCTTGACCGGTCCTCTTTCTTTAAATAAAAGACTAAGGTATGAAGTAACTCGACTGATAAGGAGAGGGGAGAGACCTTTTGCATTTTCTTCCCCGACGAAAGGACTAGTAGATAGATCTATTGGCTGCTACCTCCCTTCTTTCTTTTCTTGTCTTTGGTGGTCTCGTAGTTAATGATCCCGGAGTTCTCTTTCTATGCCTCTACCTAGAAAGAGAGAATACATTCTTGCGAAGAGGTCAACAAGAGAATAGAACCACAAAGAGAATCGGACGCTCAATCACAAATTAACATCTTCCTTTCCTTTCTTAGGAATAGATTTCAAAACAGGAAAGATCAGGAATAGCCCTTTAGGTTGCAACTCCTTCTAAGACAACTAGTCTTGGCGAGAGGGATTAACCTGATTTACCTATCATTGCCCCCTCTATACCTCTTAACCTCTCGCTTCGCTCGAGCGACATAGTCTCTTTTTTACGAAAATTCCTCTGTCTGTTCTGCTATCCCCCTTTTAGATATTTGCCCTTTCACTTTTTGTCTGTTAGCCAACTGCGCTTTCTATCCTTACCTTATTAGCCGTAAGGGGAGCCATTTTCTATGGAAGAAAGCCAATATCCTGCGTACCTTTATCTTCTCTTTTTTTTGTTCACCGCTATTAGCTCTCGCAGCATTCGCTACAACGACCGTGAGGGTTACGGTTAAGGCTATGGCTGCGATCCATGTTCATAGCACTGGCTGAATTTTCACTGAACTTTCCTTCTTTTTCTTTTGAAGGTAAAGGCAGAATGCCGCTGCTAACCAGTTTAAGTAAACATGATCAGATCAATTCCTTGTGCTTTCTCTTACCTTACGTTACTTCATTTTTATCCTTTCTAAATAAAAACTCTCCTATTTTTGATTATGTGAGAGGGGGGTTTTTTTCTTCCCCTAAAGCCCCCAGAGTTGCGGATTCGATCCAGCTGGAGGTTCCCGCTACCTTGTTGCGAACGATTCAGAGGTGGTATTCGATCCGCCTCCTGAGGCAGGGATTGCTCCGTCATACCATCCTAACGTTTAGGCTCATCTCTCTAGCTATAGCATAGAGAAGACTGTTAGGAGAGTCCAGGGCAGTCCGGCGACCATTGCCCCAATGGGACGTAGCACGGTAAACCTGTTCAGGCGGTAAGTTCGTGCATGCCCAGATGCTCACATGACCCAAGGCGTTAGGAAATTGAATGGCGAGTTTTAATTTAAAGGAACTAAGTGTTCCATTTCTCCCCTGCATCAATGAGGAGACACTACACCCTGTGCTACTACGAACCCGACCCATTGGCTGCTATTCGACCTTTTAGAGCTAACAGCAGGTCCTATAAGGAAGGGGATGGAAGCAACGTTATTCACAGTCGCGCACTTCTGGCGAACCCGGCCGCTCATATCTCAGGGGATAAGGGTGCAAAAACCCGAATTTAACAGGGGTGCCTCCCGTTCGGGAACAGGAAAAGAGAGAAGCACTTGCCGCGCATACTTATCCCAATTAGAATTAGAAAGAAAGGTTAACTATCCGCAAATGCCCTTCGACGAAAAGGCAAGACGCAATGATCGTACATTCATTCGCCTTTTGCTCATTTTTCATTTCGACAATGAGAGCTACGATCGCACCACGCTCCAGTCAACCGATTTTCGGAGGGCCAAAGTGTAGATAGATCCTTCGCTTACTCAGCTAAGCCGAACACGAGAAAATGAGTTAAGTCGCGGAAAGTTGCAAAGCCACTTGTAGCCCTACTGGGGCACCAGGAGGAAGTAAACCTACCGGAGGGACTCACACTGTTGCAGAATCAGCATCAGCACTAGCCAAAGAAAAGCTAAAAGAGGACGTCCTATGGCCAAGGGAGAAGGAGAAGCGCAAGAAAGAGGACGTAATAGATAGACGGACGCCCCCCCTTTGGCCTGGATTGTGACCCCGGAGACATTTTTTCAAAGTAGACTTCCTGCTGACACACTTGCATCCATGGATGCGCCACTCTGTCGGATAGAGGATGAACCACGGTCTTGCAAAGTACGGGGGATTGAGACCGCGGGCAGAAAAGGTGGGGAGAGATTCAGTCCGACCAAAAAAGGGCACCCTAGCGACTCCCGCATGTGCAGGTTGCCATCCTGACGGGAGCCTGCGGCTGACGTCGATGCACGGTAAGCCGACTTTTCTTCATCAAGATGTCTACCAATAATTCCATTCTCATTTATATAGGCCCCTCTGGTCCTACATTTGCTAAATTAGCCGGAGCTCATGGAAAAAGAAAAGAAAATAAAACATAGCAATTGCAGCAAAGCCTAACCAACCATTGGTTATGCGAGAAAATAGAGGGACCAGAAGTCATTCTGTAAATACGCTTTATTCTGGGGAAATCGACTCTAGATGATCGACGAATTAAGCGATCACATGACCGTTTGCTAAGTCTTAGGAGAGTGAGGCCCTTTTGAAGCATCCGTCTTTGCATAGTTTTAATTTTATTAGAGGAGGAAGTCGCTTCTCATACAAAAGAAAAAGAATTAGCTTTTCTTGAAGGTAGTCCTTTGGTCTATGGGCTTTGAAAAAGTATTTTGCCCTAGAGTGGATAAGGTTACTAAAGAACCGAACAATGTCTTGCTCCGCCAGATAGGAAGGGCAGCAGAAAGCATAGGCCACATAGACTCTGATCATCGTAAACAGCGTAGTTAGATAATAGGATGTGCTCCTTTCTGCTCTCTTATAGAAGCATTGATGCTATTGAGAGAATGCTTCGAAAATTCCTTTAGCTTAGGGATCGCAGGTCAATACATACAGTTAGCTGGGAGACCATCCATCTGTCAACCAAAAAAAGAGGGTTGATTGGGCATCTAGAGCCTTAGGCGATGGAATGAAGCCTGCCTTCTCAAGCAAGTTTGGCTGCTGGCCTACAACCCCAGTTCCATATGGATCGACTGGATCAAAGCTAGATATATCAAATCCAAATCGATATGGGACTATTTCCTTCCAACTGGCTGTTCTCCTGTGTGGAAGAATATATGCAAGCTGATCCCCAAAGCAAAGCTATTCATTTTACATGTCATTGGTGATGGATCGATCACTAAATTCTAGTATGATACCTGGCTTTCAAGTGTCAGATTAGTTGACACATATGGGGGGCGTGCGATTGTTGATCTCAGCTTGGGTGATGCGCTCCTACTGTCTCGGATTTTTGGTCTTCCACTATTCTTGGAATCTTTCTTTTCCCTCAAACGACGAAAGAATCTGGACCCTTACGTCTAATGGCCTCTTCACCATCCAGTCAGCCTACAAGGCCTTAACTCCTCCTGCTACCTCCTTATTCTGGCCGAAAAAACATCTGGTTCCCGGCCGATGCATGCGTGCACAGGCTATCTAAGGGCGATTAAAGACGAAGGACTTCCTTGCTAAACTGGGCCTTGGTTACGACTGCGACTGTGTTCTCTGTTACAGAGAATCGGAATCGGTTCCCCAAAAATGAAAAATCTCTCTTCAGGGGCATTCTCAACCTACAGACTATCTTCAACATATCTCTGAAGTTTGGTCAGTTGAGGAGATTGAGGGCACAGCTACTAGACTGGTATTTGCTGCTGCGATTTGGTACATTTGGTCTGAGCGCAACGCTCGCATTTTCTGTACGAAAAGGGTGCCCAAAGAAATGCTGCTCTCTCTTATTCACGAACAAGCAGTACCACAGAGCGGTAAAAGGAAGGGAAAGTGTTCCGCTACTCTTGTTCAAATGGTTTCCATGGTTCGACTTTCATCGAGATTGGCGCAGTCCTTAGGCCGACAAGGGCAGAAATAGCACTCGTTGAAGGTGAAGGACCCTAATGCGGAACATAAATAAGAAGACAAAGTCTTCCATTGAATGGCTGGTTTACAAACCTGGGCTCAGACGGAACTCAGGAGAGGATTTAGCCTCTTGGTGGACTACAAGTTGAAGAGTTCATAATGTTGGGAAAAAAACGGATCTGCCATTCCTACTCCCCAGTTATGTCATCCCTTACCTATGATTCCATCCTAGTTTTCGCCGCCCATGGTTCCGAGAGACCCAATTTATACAGAATGAGCACCTCACCCCTTTCTTTCCTTGTAGTTGGAGTTGGGCAAGATTTCACTTGTAAATGGATTGGCTTTAGATGCGAGATACGGCTCATAACCACTGCTTGTGAACAGCTTGACTCCTGTTTACAGGCTTTCCCGGCTACAGTACAGATTGTGCCAAAGACAGCTCGCTCTGCTCGCTCCTGCTCAAAAATCACACAATAAGCCAAGGCGGCCAGTTCTAATCTAATCTAGCTATTTCAAAACAAATTCTCATCTCAGGAAGACAGATCGAACTATTACAGATAGAACAGATAGATTGGTGTAGGCTCTAAGCCAAGCCTATCTCGTGTGCTATAAAATACACAACGTACTTTCCCAAGCCTTTCTCAAGCTATTATGTCTAGTCCCAGGTACAAAGAGGTGTATATATAGCGTTCTCCTTCCTGCCTCGACCCTTTCGGCCAAGAGGAAATCCGGAGCGACAAAAGCGATTCCGGTCTCCCCACCATTTTACAGGTATAAGGCACGCCATTCGGTCCTTTCTAAAGTAGTAGTAGTAGTGGTGGCTATCTCTCTGGGATCTATTCCAACTTTACTTAATGTAAATAGTTGATCAGATTCGTGAATCCTGTTGAGTCCACGGGAAGATCTTCTTGTTCGGATTGCTAGCTTAGCTGCCCTTTTGGATACAACCATTTTCATTTTACAGCTTACATCCAGGCCAAGTCCTTTTCTGCCTGTGGGAAACCAAGCAATTGATTCTCCCTGTGTCAATGTTATGGGTCCAAGTCTCACTCTTTCATTGCTCTCTCCAGAAGCTTCACTTGCGACCTTCTGCTTTCTATCCTAAATAGAGAAAGAGGGAAATAGGTCAAATCAAAAGACGAGGCTGAGCGTTAGCGATGGGCTGGGTAACGAAGGGTGAGTGTAACGATGGTGCGAAGCAGAGAAGGAAAGTCAAGGGCTTTGTGGGCTAAGGGATCTCGATATGCCCTTTTAGATAAGAGTCAGTAGGCCTAGAAGGCTCCTATGCCAAAAGAGAATGCTCTACATGACTAAAGTCAAGGCGAACGGCATTAGTACAGCTGTTAAGAATACTCTCCGATGTTGACTTTGTAAACTAATAGGCCTTGGTAACCGGTAGGTTACTTTTGACATATAATTTCTAATGGAACTGCCGTCTATTGTATAGGGCTACTATATTCATTTGTACTCGTCTACTAATGCCGGTCGGATTAGCTACATCGGATTGACTACTACCCTAGGATTATAGGACCAGTTGGAACGGCTTCTTCTCTTTCTACCTACACATCTCAGAGCTCATACACCTGCGCATCTCACTAGCGTATCTCCTCTCTGTCCCGTAAGCATTTAGGGTCTGACTCTCTCTTCTCGGTCAGTATATTCCCCTAATCTCTCTGTCATTGGAATAGCCAACTATAATAGGTAATTAACTCCTTGGGATCGAAAGAGAACTTTTGCTTTGGTCTCGAGGAATTGTTGAGCGAGGCTGACTTTAGAGGTGTAAGCACCGCGAGTCTCAATCCAGTCAAATTCCTGTTCTATTACTGGCTCATAACTGAGCGAAAGGCATAATAGATTCTTGCTCTTCTTAGCCTTGCAAATGAGGCGGTTGATAGACCCTTCCTGTCCTAGTGGTATGGTTAACATAAACTTCTTCCTCTGAGGCTAGCTCTAGGACAAGCGGAGGTGGTTCTTTCTCCTCTGGGGTTAAGTCCAAGACTAATGAATGTGTATATTTCTGCTTTATTCACTTCCTGAACAGTTTCTGTGCCCATTCTGGATTGAATACCTTTATATCTTGGTAAGATTAGGGTCAACGGTTTGTGCCTGTCTATTCCATCCATCCCTTCGTGGAGTTAGGGTGTGTGATGTGTCCTTTCCGATGGAATGCCCTCGGCCGCATTTCGGAATCAAAGAGTCATGGTGCTTTAGTTGTGGGTTAGCAGGGATAAGTTGGACTGCGTCAGATGGTAAGATGAGCACCGCGATCGAAGGGCTCACTCTATGGAAGTCCTCTCCCACTTGAAAGCTAAATAAGGAGAAGAAGTGCCACAAATCAATGTATTCCATTATTAGCAGAGGTTCCCTCCATCTAATCCCCCATTTTCCATTCAAATGGACTTACCAGAGAGCAGTCCATTTGAAGCCATTAATCAAAGGCTTCTCCTTGCGGCAGAAAGAAAAACGGGATGGCAACCGCCGGTTCAACAAATTATGACCTTAATCGCGCTAAAGGAGGGAGTTCTTACACGCATGGCGGAACTCGACCCACATCCTTTCTGGATGGAGGAGCAAAGCCGAAACCGCCTTCTTAGAGAAGGTATTTTAACTAAACAAAAATGGGAGTACAGCCCAGAAACTCTAAGTAGAAAGCTGGCCGAGTTAAATAAAACAGGACAAAGAAGCTCCTTTTTTCAGGAGCTTCGCCGAGTCCGCCAGACCGAATCAATGAAGTCCTCAAGAGGATTGGGGAACGAAGTGGATTGGTCCGCTCTCTAAGGGAGGAGACAGGAGCTCCAGCCTAGAGACGGTCCTTAGGCCGGACAGAGGTCTGAGGAAAGCCCCGGAAAGGTGGGCTTCACCTTATTCTCTTCTGTAGCCTTCTAAGGCGAGGCCACCCTATATTCAGGTATGGGGTGGAGAAGGAGAGCGGGTATGAGGGCTCCTTCTACCCCTTCTCTGACGAAAAACCTAGAAAGACAACTTATAAATGCAGCCTTTCTCTTGTTTGTTTTTTGAATCTGCTATAATATAAGCAGTTGGGCCAGGCCATTGATAGATGTTCTTTAGGTGGGGAGGATAAGTTTCAAGTGCAGATACTTCATTTCAAATGGGTGAGAAATTTTTGATTGAGACAACATCATCCATTGTGATGCTAACCATCCCCAAGTGGGATTGGGTTTTTTTACCAAGTGCCCCAAGAAGTGAGTCGATAATGGTTACCTGATAGGGGACCTAGGCTTGTTGATTGGTAAACTTCACTGAGTTCCTCGGCTAACCCTTTCATTCCCGAATGGAAATAGGGTACAATTGCTACAGACGATCCTTTAAGGATGTAAATGAGGGCACGTAACGATGCTGGAGTTGACGGTGTACCGGTCTCCACGCGTATAAGGATCATCTTCCCTTTCAACAAGAAGGAGAAAGTTAACAGGGGGCCTAATCCTATTATCTGAAGCTCTTGAGAGATGAAGGGTCTGGGGTATGATCACAAGGCAGCGCCATGAGAACATAGTTGCTTCTGTTAAGCTCAAGAGAAGGGTTTCATTTCCCCTCCTCAAGGTTCTATTACTAGTCTTTATGTTATTAATTTTTACTTTTTGTTTTCCGTTTGTTTTATGAATTTTCATAGATTTCTTATTGCAGCGAAGGAGTCTCCGCAGAAGAGAGCAGCCCCATTTTTGTTTAGTTTTAGTACGAGATCGAAGGGAAGGACGTAGGCACCTCTTCCTTAACTTAATAGAATAGGAACTACCTAGCCCGGGATTAAGCACTAGCTCAATCACTGCTACAGCTTCTTACCTTTGGGACAGGATTCCACGACTCTCTTATTTGAATGAGAGCCCTTATCTCGTTGCGGTATACTTTTGCTCCGACTTCCACTCTTTGTCCCACGTACTGTGCTCGGACTGCTGGAGCAGAAACTAGAAAGAAATGCCGGGTCTAGGAAAAGCGAATTCTCGGTTAGCTGCTTTTTTTAGCACAGGAGGGTGGTCGTAGATCAGGAAGCAAGTCTGACACTCATATTGGAAGAGACTGGCATCTTATCTTTCTTACGATTACGCCCTTAGAAAAAAAAAGTGGCACCTATAAAAAAAAAGATTGGCTTGGTCTTACATCTACCGGTAGAGTAGAAGATCGAAAGGGTCCATCCGTTTAAGAAAGGAAAGAAGGGATGGCATTCAGTCAAGCCTTCGTCCTCTGATGACTAGCTCTCATCTTCCATGTCTTTCTATACGCAATTGAAAGTTTCCAGTTCGTGTTAACAATTGGCGCATTAAAGAATTCTCGTATGGGACCTTTTTCGCTCAAGGCGACAACAGAGTACCATCAAAGGCAATCACTCCTGCTCCCAAACCCTTGGGATGGAAGTTAGAAGTTTCCTTGAAAGAGTAAAGTACATCAGTCGCTTCATATCTCTTTTAGATCCATGTGCGAACCTCTATTCAAACTGCTTAAGAAAGATTCTTCTAATAAGTGGACCCAGAGTCTAGCTTTCTATAAGATCAAGACTCGATCTTATGAATACCCCAGTGCTAGTACTGCCAAGCCAAGGCCCTCCCTTCGGTATGCGAAATCAGTATGTAAACTCTATGGCCCAGTTTGAAACTTCTGGTTTTAGGGACTGAACCGCTAACGAGTATCTCAAATATCTCAAAGCTGTTGCAAGCAATCAATCAAAGCGAGCTTTCATTTTAGCGTGTATTTGAAAGAGTTGAAAAGCCTTTATATAGAAAGTGTTGAAAAAGGCAGGAACGTGAGTCTGGTAACTCTTTACTACTACATCTTTTTTTACACACAATCGGACAGCCGAGCTCCCAACTTGGACTCTCTTTCAAAGCAATCGCATTCTCTGTGAAAAGAATGGGGGTTGGTAAGGACAACTTACGTGGAGTAGATTATCATTGCTCCATCGAATAAAGACAATCCTCACGGTAAGACTTTGATAAGAGCACTGACGGTCACTTAGATAATAATGGTTTTGAGACAAGGCCTCCGGGACTGGAGGGTGTGGGTTGGGGCTCGCTGGTCCTGATGTATGAGGTAGCTAAGGTCAATGCTACTAGGGCTCTGTGCTCTTTATGGCCTTTGGGAGCTCGATATTAGAGTTCAAATCCCGGATTCGTCTCTCAGTCTCAAGAGGATGCCCCTGATGCCGCAAAGGTAGTTGACTAAGTCGACCTTTTATGATTAATGAGGATGTATTGGATGGATGCCTTAAGATTGAAAGGGACGAAGATGGACTCCGGTGAAAGGGCTAGGGTAGATCTTGAGAATGATCCCTGCATTTCCGTATTGGTAAACCATCCCCATTAGTGCTTCTCCCTTACTGTCACAAGTGAGCCATTCTTCCACATTCTCGGTGACAAGAGCATAACGCCTATGGTCGACTGAGTTTCAACTTCCTTCTTTCCGCTTGGCCCATGGATCAGGGGAAGTCTTCTTTGAGTGTTGAGGGTTAGAGGATCATTCCAGCACAGAGAGAGTATGCCCAAACCCGTTCCCAAGGGCAGCAGTCCAAGGAAAGGAAAGGAGCGAGTCCCAAATCTTAGTGCCGTTGAAGTCCGCGATCGTAAATATCTTGCTATTAATTGTAATTCCTGGGTCTTTGCTCATTCGTAAGGTCAAGGTTGCTAAAGTCTGAAATAAGGGCAGTTATTATGGTCAAGTAAGGTAATCGCATATCCATCCCTTGACATTGAGAAGGATTTCCAGATAAAGAGGAAGTGGTGCAGCTTGAGAGGTTGGAGTTCTCTCTTTTGCTTCTGCTAGTGAAAGGTAGGGCTTTGAGGCTCATTCTAGTGTGAATGAAAGGCAGGAGGCTCTAACTTTGATTCTGTTTACTTACTCGACCAGCGAGAGAGGTTGTTTACTTCCTTCTTTCAAAGCTGGACCAGGGAGCCTATTGATTGATTGATAGAGCAAGGCCTATGGCTTGAGAGATAGGCAAAGTGAACCCGCCACTGTCAACTGGTTTAGGAAGATGCCTACTTGTTCAACTGGCTCACAAGGCATGCATACACAACCCAGGGAATCATACTCACTTGGCTGTATTCAAGCACGAGACTGATCTGAGGTTACTGGCTTATGAGAGATCCAGAGGAGGGAGAAGATCTTTCACGGGAAATCCTTATGTATAAACGAGCGCTCAACCCTTTGAATGGATTCATTGTCAATCCTTCACACAAGTGCTAAACAGGTCTATCAATCTACCATATTTGGGGCATACCAAGAGAATGAGGTGGTTTACTAGCTCGACCAAAGTTAGTTTACTCGCTTGTTTGATAGAAAGAGCAAGAGGGATGCTAAACAATCCAATTCTACTAGAAAGAGGGTCTAGACGAGCTCAAAGCTAGATCTTGTATTGAATCAGTAGTGAGGAATGAGGTCAAAGATCAACTAGTGGGTGAAAGGATCATGGCCGATCTCAAGTGTGATCCCAAGGATCTATGAATCCCTCATAAAGGGAGTGTAAAGTAAAAGCCCCGAAAGAGGGGCATCTTTGTAGAAAGAAAGAAGTTGTCCTACTGCTTACTCTCTTTTCCTTAGCACCAATATGCTCTAGAAAGCTACAGCATCCCGCTATTCCTTATTCTTGATAGCACAGGAAAGGGACGATTCTCTGTGCCTACCTATCCCCAATCACACAGGAATGCTCGCTTGGCTGCTTACCAATCCTTTCACTTTCAGACAATTCCTCGCGCATCAAAAAACTTCTAGTAAAGCGAAGGAGACCCACTTCCCACT